TAGGGTATAGTATAGAATTGTAAATAATTTTTTTATGGTTCAAATTTCATGAATGGCTAATTAATTGGGAATTAGGGAGAATAGGATAGAATAGGAATAAATGGGAGAAGAGGGAATGCATAATATAGTAAAGTTATAAGACGCATTTGTAAAGTATAGGGGGTAAAAATAATATTTTATTGTATAGTATATGCACTCGAGGGTGAGTTATAAGGAAAGTAAAACTAGGAATGAATTAATAAAGAATTAATTAAGGTTAATATTGATTCTTAAGGAATGAGGAGACTGTAGTGGTATAGTACACTATGTGTTTATGTTTTATATTTTTATTTATATTCTTATATCATGTTTATATTTTATTTTTATTTTTATTTTTATTTTTATGGTTTGTGTTTACATTTATGTTTATATGTCCTGTATAAGGCAGCTATAATAATTACTTATTAAGTTAGAGGGGAGAAGAAAAGAGACAGGCAGGAATAGGGTAGGTATTAAGGAAGGACAAGGAGAAGTTAATTATATGGGCTACAGAGTATAATGGAGAAGAAAGCAATTCTAATTCATGAAGGTCCCTTTAAGTTTCAAGTAAACTAGGAATATTTTAAAGGGGAAGTATTAAAGATGTTAGGGATACTAAAGTGAAGTCATAGAGGTGAAGGATTATTCTTTATTTATAAGTAAGTTACATGTCAGTATTGTAGAGCACGAGAAATTTTGATTTTTTAAGAAGTGGTGGGAGTCCACTATGTGTAAAATGTAATATAATACACAGGGGGCGTACTTTGGAAATTTAATTCTTTGCAGGTTTATAAGTGGAGATATAAGGGTTAAAAAGAAACGCTTGGGAAGGAGGAGAATTATATGTTTATTTTTAAAGCGGGAGGCGAGCTTATATAATAAAAGGGGGAGTACTAATAAGCTAATTAATAGTGATTAAAGTGTAGTATGTGGCATACTGTTTTTATAATGTAAAGATCGTATGAGTTATTTAAAATAAAAATAAGTGAAGTTATTGTGAAATTGTTTAGTTACAGGGAATTTTAATAGGGGAGCTGTAATTTATATTTGAGATAGGTTGTTTATATAAGTGGGAAAGAGAAATGAATGGGTGAAAAGATTGCAAGGGTAGATGATTAATTTTTTTAATCAAGTAGCGATGAGGGGTTAAAGTTGTAGAAGATGTGTGTATGGCCGAAGTATAGCTAGTAGAATGGCATTTCATTTACATTGAAAATGAGTTATCGTGCAAATCGATTTGCTTTGAATTTATATATCTTTCTAGTTTATAAGAATTCGCAGGGGTTAATATTTGAAAAATAATTTATTAAGATAATAAATTGTTACTGTTGGTGAATAATGGTTATAGTGGTTATAGAGAAAAGTACTGTGAAGGGAAGATTTGGAAAAATAAGAAAGAATAAAGTATAAGTTTATCTTTGTACCTTGTGTATCAGGGAAGATTAATATATTATTGAGTATTATTGAGGATCCTGAAATAAAAATAGTTAATTTTATAAAAAAGTTTTTATGGTATAAAAATTTTTAATATAAAACTAGAAGTGAAATGTTAGTCGAGTTTTATAATATCCGGTTCCTTAAGAAATAAATATAATTTAGGTTTCATATACTGATAAGATGTGAGAAAAGAAAATAGAAGGGGAAAGCTTTTTATTTTAATGAGAATAGTTGAAAATGAAGGTTGATAGGGTTAGCTAGGCTTAGAAGTAGCCATGTTTATAAGGTGTTTTAACTAAAGGCTAAAGAGCATTATGTTATTTTTATAAAGCTTTTGAAGTAAAATATTAGGGATTTGTCTAAAATTTTATATGGCAAGATAGGATGATTTTATTAGTAGGAAAGTTTATATTTAAATGGTAAATTAAATAATGAGGAAGGTTTAACTAAGTAAGTTAGATATTATAGAGGAATTTGGCAAATATTTCTTTGCCTGTTTATCAAAAACATGTTTGTTTGGAGTTATAAGGAATCTGACCTGCCCCCTGACTAATAGGTTAAAGGGCCGCAGTATTATAACTGTGCAAAGGTAGCATAATCACTAGGTTTTTAATTGGAATCTTGTATGAATGGTTAGACAAAAGAATGACTCTCTTTGTATTAAATTTTGAATTTAACTTTTAAGTGAAAAGGCTTAAATATTCTAGAGGGACGATAAGACCCTATAAAACTTTACATTATAATTTAATTTTAGTTGGATTTTTAAATAATGATTTAATTGAGTTATTTGTTATGTTGGGGAGACATGGGTAAATATTATTTTAACTGCTTGATAAATAAAACAATTATTGGTGTGCGGAGTAAGAGATCCTTTTTAAAGATTAATAGGTTAAGTTACTTTAGGGATAACAGCGTAATTTCTTTTGAGAGTTCTTATCGAAAAAGAAGGTTGCGACCTCGATGTTGAATTAAAATATCTGTATAATGCAGGGGTTATATGAGAAGGTCTGTTCGACCTTGGAAATTTTACATGATTTGAGTTCAAACCGGTGTGAGCCAGGTTGGTTTCTATCTTTTAGACAGAAGGAGGATTATTTTAGTACGAAAGGAGTAGATAATTGAAATAATTTTTAGAGTGAGCTATTTTGGCAGATAATATGCATTAAATTTAGGATTTAATTATATAGGGAGGTCTATATATAGCAAAATAATTAAGTGCTAATTATTTTGTGATAGAATTAATTAGAATTGTAAATTACGTTGTATTACTTGTATGTGTATTAGTGGGGGTAGCGTTTGTGACGTTACTGGAGCGTAAGGGTTTAGGTTATATTCAAATTCGTAAAGGACCGAATAAAGTAGGATATATAGGGTTGTTGCAGCCAATTTCTGATGCTTTGAAGTTGTTTACTAAGGAGTCGGCTTTTTCTGTTGTATCAAATTTTTGGGTTTATTATATAGCCCCTGTCTTTAGTTTATTTATTTCTTTAATTATATGAGTAGTACTACCTTATGAAGTAGGTCTTTTAAGGTTTAATTTAGGTGTTTTGTTTTTTTTATGTTGTTTAAGGTTTGGAGTCTATTCTACTATGATTGCAGGGTGATCGTCTAACTGCAAGTATTCACTTTTGGGGGGGTTGCGAGCAGTAGCTCAGACGATTTCTTATGAAGTCAGGTTGGCATTAATTTTGTTGTCTTTTATTATACTAGTAGGAGGGTTTAATTTTGAGTTGTTTAATAGGTATCAGGTAAGTATTTGATTTGTTTTTATTTCGATCCCTTTAGCGTTTATTTGATTTAGGTCTTGTTTAGCCGAAACTAATCGAACTCCTTTTGACTTCTCAGAAGGGGAGTCAGAGTTAGTGTCTGGGTTTAATACTGAATACGGAGGGGGAGGGTTTGCTTTAATTTTTATAGCCGAGTATGCTAGAATTTTGTTTATAAGGGTTTTATTTGTAGTAGTTTTTTTAGGGAGGGGGCCCAGGGGGGCGTTTTTTTATGCTAAGTGTGTTTTTGTTGCTTTTGTCTTTATTTGAGCCCGGGGAACCCTTCCTCGATTCCGTTATGACAAGTTAATGTATTTGGCATGAAAAAGTTATTTACCGGTGTCTATTAATTATTTGGTATTTTTTATTGGGTTGAAGTTTTTTTGTGTTTGTATTTATAATTAAATTAATATACTGTTTAGAAATTATTTAGTTTACTTAGTAGTTATTAAAATTTTAATTAATTTGCTTTAATGATATTTATTATATTAATTTACCGTCTAAATTTATTATCAATTTATTTTCAAATCTATTAAGCTTATAAATATACAATTTAGTATTAATTCAATACTTGCTGCTCTTATTAATTAATTATATTTTAATAGTTACTAACTTACTATTAATTTGTTTGTTATTTTATTATTAGTTGCTATTAGTTTTATTACTAATTTAATATTTAGTATTATAAATTATTTAGTTAGGTTTAATATTATATTAGTTTTTATAAGAGGGCAATTATATATAAAAAAAAATACGTGGTAAATTACTATAAACAAATAATGTTGGCTATTAAGAATTCTCTTTTTTAATGTTTTCAAAACATTTGTTTTAATTAAACTAAATAGTCGGACTAGTTTGAAAAAGTTATTTTTAGCTCTATTATTAATAAATATCATGGGTTGGTAGTAAGTAATAAAGGGAGAGCGGGAAAGAAAGCTCGGTTCTAAAAGAAGAAAAAAAATCTTCCTAGTAGGAGCTTAAATCCTATACATCTTTCTGTCATTTTAGAAGTTAGAGAGTAGTGGGATTTCTATATAAGAGTGATCAGCAGGGGGGTAACTGTGTCTTCACTCAATTGATGGTGAAAGGTGAGGCGGGAATAAAACTGGGCGATTAGAGGTTAAAGATTCTCAAATAATAATTACAAATCTTAGGGCGGCAATAAATGAAATTATGGACCCTATCGATGAGATAATATTTCAAGTGGTGTAGGCGTCTGGGTAGTCAGAGTAGCGGCGAGGTATACCATTTAGGCCAAGAAAATGCTGAGGGAAAAAGGTTAAATTTACTCCAATAAACATAACTAAAAAATGGATTTTTAGTCATTTAAAATTTAGAGATACCCCAGTAAATAGAGAGAATCAATGAGTAATACCCCCGAAGATACCGAAGACGGCTCCTATGGATAAAACATAGTGAAAGTGGGCTACTACGTAATAAGTGTCATGGAGTAAGATATCGATAGAAGAATTTGCTAATACTACCCCGGTTAAACCTCCTACAGTAAATAAAAAAATAAATCCTAGGGCTCAGAGCAAAGAGGGCCTTGAGTTAATTTGCCTTCCGTGGAGAGTTCTTAGTCATCTAAAAATTTTAATTCCTGTTGGCACAGCAATGATTATGGTAGCGGAAGTGAAATAAGCCCGGGTATCAACGTCTATTCCTACTGTAAATATATGATGGGCTCATACTACAAACCCTAAGATCCCAATAGCAGACATAGCATAGATTATTCCCAAGGTACCGAAAGATTCTTTTTTACCAGATTCTTGGCTGACGATATGGGACACTATGCCAAACGCAGGGAGAATTAAAATATAAACTTCAGGGTGACCAAAAAATCAAAATAAGTGTTGATAGAGAATAGGATCCCCGCCTCCAGCAGGATCAAAAAAGGAAGTGTTCAGGTTTCGGTCAGTTAATAGTATAGTAATCGCGCCAGCTAGTACAGGAAGGGAGAGAAGGAGTAAAATCACTGTAATAAAAATAGCTCATACGAGTAGAGGTATTTGATCTATAGTTATGCCGTAAGAGCGCATATTGATAACTGTAGTTATAAAGTTAACTGCACCTAGAATCGAAGAGACACCAGCCAGGTGCAAAGAGAAAATACCTATGTCAACAGAGGCTCCTGCATGGGCAATGGCAGCTGCCAAGGGGGGGTAAACAGTTCACCCTGTGCCGATTCCGCTTTCTACTATGCCTCTTATTAGTAAGAGTACTAGAGATGGGGGTAAAAGCCAGAAACTTATATTGTTTATCCGGGGAAATGCCATATCGGGGGCCCCTAATATCAGAGGGATAAGTCAATTGCCAAATCCTCCAATTATAATAGGTATAACTATAAAGAAAATTATTACAAAAGCATGGGCAGTAACTACTACGTTATAAATTTGATCATTTCCAATAAGACTTCCTGGTTGTCTGAGTTCGGTCCGGATAATTAAACTTAATGATGCTCCCACTATTCCAGCTCAAGCGCCTAAGATGAAATATAGCGTACCAATGTCTTTATGGTTTGTAGAAAAAAGTCATCGTTGCATGAATAATTAGAGAGTAATAGAGTGGCTGAGATAAAGGCGGTGAATTGTAAATTCATGAACAAGTAAGACTTCTTTATTAAGCTTTAGGCTTTATAGTATAAAAATACATTGGATTGCAAGTCTAAAGATGTGTAGAGCACTAGGGCTTAAATAAGATTTAAAAAGTAATTTTATTTTAAGCTTTGAAGGCTTCTAGTTTGCTTAACTTAAAATCTTAAAATAGTAAAAATATGAAAGGGAGATTGAGTATAAATAAGTTAAAAAATAAAAGTAATCTTGTAGGTATTGAAAAAGTAAAATTTAATTTTACGTTGGGAACAGCTGTGGGATTGGTTAATAATAAGAAGAAGGTAGCTACACGAAGATAGAAATACAAAGTAATAAGAGCAGAAGAGAGAAGAATAAGTAAAGATATATATATATTGTTGTTAATTATAAATTGGATTAGTATTCATTTAGGAATAAACCCGGCTAAGGGTGGGAGGCCCCCTAAGGAGAGGAAGTTCAACGGGATGATTAGAGTATGGATGGGATTTGTTTGTCTAAGTTTTATTAAGTCTGCTAAAGTGAATGCTTGAAAAATTAAAAAAAGAGCTATAATAGCGGAGGAAATAGAAGAGTAAAAGAGAAAATAAGTAACTCAAAATGTGTCTCTAATTGAGATACTAATTAATATCCAAGATATGTGATTGATTGAGGAGAAGGCTATTATTTTCCGTAGTTGTATTGTGTTTAGCCCTCCTAAAGCTCCAATGATTGCTGAGAGAATTGCTGAAAGGGAGATAATTTTTAGTAAAGAGGAGTGAGTAGAGAGGTATGAGATAAGAACCATGGGAGTGATTTTTTGGAGGGTTATAAGAATGATTGCCTGAGCCCAGGTTAATCCCCTTATTACTTGGGGAAATCAAAAGTGGAAGGGGGCCCTTCCTAATTTCAGAAGGAGAGAGGCCAAAAGAATAGGGGGTCTTATTTGAGTAAACGATAAAAATATACAACTTGATATAATAAATATAGTAGAGCCTAAGGCTTGAATAAGAAAGTACTTTAAAGCTCTTTCAGAAAGATGTGAGCTTATTTTAATAGTAATAAGCGGGATGAAGGACATTATATTTAATTCTAATCCGATTCAAATTCCGAACCAAGATGAGGAAGAAATTGATAAGAAGATTCTTAGAGCAAGAAGAAAGAAAAAGAGGATATAAGAAATTGGGAGTGCCATTAGAAAGAGAAAAGAATTAATTTCATTTACAGGGTATGAACCTATTAGCTTATACCGTTAGCTTATCTTTCGTGTATTTGAACTTTACGATTTATTACATTAATTGAATTTATAAATGTTATGTAAATTATAAGGTCTGGTTGATGTGGGCTGTGTATTAAATGTTTGATTCTGGCTTAGAGTCTTTGTTATATTGTTAATGTCGCATGAAAATTATTTAGGTGAGAAGAGTTGGATTCTATATTGAGACCTGCAATTAGATATAATTAATGCAATTACTATTTATGTTCTCAGCGTAAAGGCTTAGTAAATATGTGAAAGTGTGAGTTAGCGATCAATAAATAAACCTGATAAAATATTTGTGCCAGCATTCGCGGTTAAACTTTGAGGTTAAATAAAGGTACAGGTATTATAGTTATTTAGTAAGATATGGCTATAAAGTTTACAGGTAGTAGTCGGTGAAATTATTATTATTTTGTAAGTTTTAAAGATACTTAAAAGAGGCTAATAAACTTTAAAGATAAACTAGGATTAGATACCCTATTATATTGAAGTGTAAACAATATTTAATATTGAATTATTTATAGATATTGCTTAAAATTTAAAGAATTTGGCGGTAATTTAGTCTTGTCAGAGGAACCTGTTTAAGTTTGATCGATACACCTCGAAATATCTTACTTATTTTTAGTTTGTATACCGTCATTATCAGATAATCTTTAAAGAGATAAACTATCGAAATTAAATTGTTAAGAAAATTAGATCAAGGTGCAGCTTATAAATAAGTTTAAATGGGTTACAATAAGTTTTATTTAGATGAAGGAGACTAGTAAGATGGGTCTAGGAAGGAGGATTTGATAGTAATGCGAGTTTAATAAGCTTGTGAGATAGAAGCTCTAAATTATGTACATATCGCCCGTCGCTTTCATTAATTAATGAGATAAGTCGTAACATAGTAGGTGTACTGGAAGGTGCACCTAGAATTATTTAAAAGTGTAGCTAAAGTTTGGAGGGGCTATTTCATTTTAATTGAGATGGGTTTTAAAGAAATAAGTTTTGTTCGTGAGTTGTTATTTGTAATAAAAGAAGTCGCTAAGGGTCCAAAAAATAGAGAGCGGGGGTTGCTTGTTTATTATTATATTTCAGTTTCGTGAGAAATAGAAATGTAAACAATTATTAGAAGTTGTTGATGAGTGTTTAGATTTCGCCGGGATAGAATAAATATAATTAAATTAATATGGCTAATACGTGATTGTGTTTGAGAGGTAAAAGAAGGCTTAAAAAATGAAAATTGATTGTTTGCGTTGCGGGAAGTGAAAAGAATGGGGAGTAAAAGAAAGTGAAATAAAATTGAATACATTATTATAAAGAATTTAAAAGTTAGTGGGGACGGGTGGAATTCAGTTGCGGTGATTATTAAAGAGTTTCTTTTTAATGACAAATTCATTTAGCTAAGTTAATAATTATTTTAATATTTTATCTCAATAGATTAATATAAAGGGGCTAAGGAGATAGAAGGAAAAGTAGGAAGAAGTGAGAATTTGGCCTGTAAGGATGTAAGGTGACTCTACTGGGCGAGCGCCGATTCAAGTCAATAATATGATAATGTTTACTAATCATCAGAATAGAATTTGATTAAGAGGGTAGAATGAAAGTCTTCGAAATTTTGAAAAATGGGAAAAAGGCAAAATTGCGATAATAATTACGGATAGGACAAGAGCAATGACTCCTCCTAGCTTATTAGGGATTGATCGAAGAATTGCGTACGCATATAAGAAATATCACTCTGGCTGGATGTGTACAGGAGTTACGAGGGGGTTGGCCGGGATGAAGTTATCAGGGTCTCTTAAGTAATAAGGGAAAGAAAGCGAAAGAAGGAGCAACAATCTAATTAAAATAACAAATCCTACGATGTCTTTAAAGGTAAAATAAGGGTGAAAGGGGACTTTGTCAGTTTGTGTTGAAACTCCTAGGGGGTTGTTAGCACCTGCGTGATGTAGAAATATAATATGGATCAATGAAAATGCAGCTACAGCAAAGGGCAGGAGAAAGTGGAAGGTAAAGAAACGTGTTAAAGTTGCGTTGTCTACTGAAAATCCCCCTCAGATTCATTGTACTAAGTCTGTTCCAATAAAAGGGATAGCTGAAAATAAATTTGTAATGACTGTTGCGCCTCAGAAAGATATTTGCCCTCAAGGTAAGACGTAACCTAGGAATGCAGTTGCTATCAACATGAGTAAAATTACTAGCCCTACTATCCACACGTGGAAAATTATATAAGACCCGTAGAATATACCTCGCCCCACGTGTGTATAAAGGCAAAGAAAGAAGAAAGAAGCCCCATTGGCGTGAGTGGATCGCAGGAGTCAACCATAATTAACATCTCGGCAAATGTGGGCGACTCTTGAGAATGCTAGGTCAATATGGGGGACGTAGTGTATGGCTAGGAGGAGGCCGGTTACGATTTGCATGATTAAACATAAGCCCAACAAGGACCCGAAATTTCAGAAACTGGAAATGTTTCTGGGTAAAGGTATGTCTACTAGGGCACTATTTGCAATTTTAAATAGTGGGTGGGATTTGCGTAGTGGGGAGGTCATTAGTTAATCGAGCGTAGGGGACCTTTAAATAGGTTAATGATTTTAACTACTACCAAGAGTGTTAAAAGCAAATAAGAAATAATAAAAATAGTGAAATACAATGAAGGAGTATTAAAAATTCATCTTGTAGTGTATGCGGTTGAGGAGTAAGCGTTAATAGAGGAGTTAGGTAAACTAGAAAGAGGGGTGAAAGGAGTTGGATCTAAGAAGAAAAAAACTATAATAATTATAACGGATGTTAAAATAAAGGGGAATGAAACTACTGGGAGGAAGAAGAATTCATTAGAGGCTAAAGAGGCTACGTAGATGAATAATACTAATATCCCACCTAGGAAAATAAGGAATAAGGTGTACGAGAACCAGAATGAGTAAGTGGTTAGTCCGGCGGAAATTGAGATAAGGATAGTCTGAATTAGGAGATTTAATCCCATGGCGAGGGGGTGGATTATCCGGGTGAATAATAAGGAAGAGATAATAATTATAGGAATTATATATATTGTAATAACAGAGGGTAGTTTAAGGAAAATTAAAAATATTAATTTTGGGGATTAAAGATAAAAGTGTTTCCCTCTGAAGCTTTAAGAAATTATTTTCATTTTTGGCTTACAAGGCCAGAGTTTTTATTAAACTATTAAAACAAATGATAGATTTTAGTTTAGTTTGGTTTACAAGGTCTTTTATTATGATTGCATGCGGGTTGTGGAGTTTTATTAGTTATCATAAGCATTTACTTAGTTCCTTATTAAGATTGGAGTTTATAATGTTAGGTGTATTTAGTTTATTAATATTGCAGGTATCAGGTGTGGGAAGGGAGGCTTATTTTGTTTTATTTTTTTTAACATTAGTTGCTTGCGAGGGGGCTCTTGGGTTATCTTTGCTAGTGTTTATTGTACGGAGTCATGGGAGAGATTATTTTAGTTCTATTAATATTTTAGAGTGTTAAAGTTTCTTATTCCTTTAGTTATATTAATTCAATTATATAAGGAGTGGAAGGTTACTCAGTTGGGAGTAGGAATATTAGCGTTTTTGTTAAGAGTGAGGTGTTTCTATGATTTTTTTATATACAACATGGGGTATGTGTTTGGAATGGATTATTTAAGTTATATTATAGTTTGTTTAAGTGCTTGGATTATGTTTTTAGTTTTACTGGCAAGAGAGGGTGTAAAGGGCAGAAAAAAATTTCATTTTAGGTTTATTATAACGAATTTAGTTTTATTACTATTCCTTATAGTTACGTTCTCTTCTATTAGGTACTTGATTTTCTATATTAGGTTTGAGGCCTCCTTGATCCCCACGTTGATTTTAATCTTGGGTTGGGGATACCAGCCTGAGCGAATTCAGGCTGGAATTTACATGCTTTTTTATACTTTGACGTTGTCTTTACCTTTGTTAGTTTGCATACTGAGTGTTTATTATTATAAGGGGAGTTTAATTATAAAAATAACGGGATTGGGGGTGGAAGTAGGTGAGGGGTATATAGTATGTGTTTGATATATTTTTATAGTTTTAGCATTTTTAGTAAAATTACCTATGTACATATTTCACTTATGATTACCAAAAGCTCATGTTGAGGCTCCTGTAGCCGGCTCGATGGTTTTAGCGGGAATTTTGTTAAAGCTAGGGGGTTACGGGTTATTTCGCGTTTTAATTATGTTTCAATCAATTGGGACTAAGTTTGGAAATATTTGAATGAGGATGGGGTTAACGGGCGGGTTTGTTGTGAGGTTAGTATGTTTACGTCAGATCGACATGAAGTCTTTAATTGCTTACTCTTCAGTGGTTCATATGGGATTGGTATTATGCGGCCTTATGATTTTCAGTTGATGGGGGTTCATGGGGGCTGTAGTAGTTATAATCGGGCATGGGTTATGTTCTTCAGGGCTTTTCAGGTTAGCTAATATAGTGTATGAACGGGTTGGAAGGCGAAGGTTGTTTTTAAGTAAAGGGTTATTGTGTTTTATACCGAGAATGGCTATATGATGATTTGCTTTAAGGGTTAGTAATATGGCGGCCCCCCCTTCTCTCAATATAATAGGTGAGATTAGCTTGATTATTGGTATGATTAGGTGAAGAGAGGTTAGGATGATTGGGATTATATTGGTTTCTTTTTTTAGAGCTTCGTATACTTTATATATATATAGGCTAAGGCAACATGGGTTGTTTTACAGTTCTTTGTATGCTTGTTGCTCAGGTAAAGTTCGAGAATATCTGTTACTGTTCTTGCATTGGGTGCCTTTAAATATTTTAATTCTTAGAACAAAGTTAGTTAGAGGAATTTAAATTGCTTAAAGTAGTTGAAGTAAATGTAAAAGATTAAGTTATGTGTTGGAAGATTGTTATACATTTAACCAGGATAGTATTTTTAATGGCTGGTAGTTTTATTTCAGGTATCTATGCTGTTTTAAAGATTTATAGAAATATAGTTGAAGTGGTTGAATGGGAAATTTTAAGATTAAATTCATGTTCAATTGTTTTCACTTTGATTTTTGATTGAGTTTCTTTATTGTTTCTCTGTTTTGTATTACTGATTTCTAGAAGAGTGCTTTATTACAGGGGGGGCTACATAAGAAGTGATAAATATTTTAATCGCTTTATATATCTTGTGCTTATGTTTGTGTTTTCTATAGCGGCTATAGTTATAAGGCCTAATTTAATTAGGATTCTCCTAGGTTGAGATGGCCTGGGGCTGGTGTCTTATGCCCTTGTTATTTATTACAGGAATGAGAAATCCGCTAATGCGGGCATATTAACAATTTTATCTAATCGCGTGGGAGATGTAGCTATTCTCTTAAGAATTGGATTAATAGTGAAATTAGGAGGATGAAATTTTTTATACTATACTTACAGTATAAGTGATGGGCAGTGATTGAAATTCAATTTTTTAATTGTTTTAGCTGCTATAACTAAAAGTGCCCAAATCCCATTTTCTGCTTGATTGCCTGCTGCTATGGCAGCTCCAACTCCTGTTTCAGCATTAGTACACTCTTCTACTCTTGTTACCGCAGGGGTGTATCTAGTAATTCGGTTTAATCCTATTTTGGAGTCTTCTTACGCTCAAAGAGTGTTATTAATCATCTCTTGTTTGACAATATTTATGGCGGGATTAGGGGCTAATTTTGAGTACGATTTAAAAAAAATTATTGCATTGTCAACTTTAAGTCAATTAGGGGTGATATTGAGAATTTTAGCATTGGGGTTTTCTGATCTTGCTTTTTTCCATCTTTTAAGACATGCATTATTTAAAGCATTGTTATTTATGTGTGCCGGGGTATTTATTCATGGTTCAGGGGACTATCAAGATATCCGGTTTATAGGGTGTTTAGCAAAATTCATACCTCTTAGGGTGGCTTATATAAGGATTTGTAATCTTGCTTTATGCGGGTTTCCATTCTTAGCTGGGTTTTATTCTAAGGATTTGATTTTAGAAGTTGTTTATATAAGATGGGTAAATCTTATTTGTCTGTGTCTGTATGTGTTAGCAGTGGGATTTACTGTGGCCTACACTATTCGATTAATTTTTTACAGAATAAGAGGAGAATTTAATTTGAATCTATTAATTAATGTAAAAGATACTGATAATTTAATAACCGATCCCATGGTTATGCTAGGTTTGGGGGCTATTATTGGGGGAGCATGCTTGTCTTGACTTATATTTCCAGAGCCCTGTATAATTTGTATAAGGGAGTTTATAAAAAGATCGACTATTGTAGTAATAGTTATCGGTGGTTTAATTGGCTATTTTTGCAATTTATTAAATGTAAATAATGGGCTAATGAGGCTAAAAAATTATTTTTGAGTGGTGTTTACAGGATCAATGTGGTTTATGCCAATCCTAAGAGCTATAAAAAATAGGGAAGTGATAGTAAAAGCTGGGGGTCTAATGGAAAAAGTAGGTGATAAAGGTTGACTTGAGTATTTTGGTCCTCAGGGTTTATACTGGAAGTTAGCCCAATTGTTTATAATTTTTAATGAATTTCAGGTAAACAAAGTGAAGATCTATATGAAAATATTTGTTTTAGGACTGTTAGTGGTGTTATTTATGTATATATGCCTGTATAATTTATAGAGAATAGTGTATTGAAGATACAAGGGAGATTATTATATCTGCGGGCAAATTCAGGTAGTTTAAATAAAATATTGGTTTGTGGTGTCAAAGAAGTAATAATTACTCTGAATTTAAGTGTGTGGTGTTTTTAGAAATCATTATATTTCAGCTTTACAACGAAAAAGTAAAATGTTTTATACACTATAAAAACTAGAATATAAACGGAATTTAACCGCTTCATGGGAAATTAGAAGTTTCCTTTGTATCATAAAATATTCTAATATTGATAGGAAATAAATTTCAATTATATTATTAACAGTAATATGCCTCTTTTTGGCTTCTATCAAAATTAGAGGCTTAAGGCCAAAGTCTAGGTCGAAACTAAATGCAAGTGATTCGCTTTCTAATTACTGAAACTAGTTTTCACTCCCTATAAGTGCAAATTATATATCATATGTTATATTGACTATAGTTTCTTACTTAGATCATTCTAACGCACCTTGGTACCATTCGTAGTATAGGCCAAGCAGAAGCCCAAGGAGAAAAAAAACAGTTACTGACAACCAGGAATACACATTAGAGAGGTTGATAGTCGAAGTAATAGGTAGCAACAGAGTAATTTCAACATCAAAAATTAGAAAAATTACAGCAATTAAAAAAAATCGTAATGAAAAGGGCAAACGTCTAGATCTTCTAGGGTCAAATCCGCATTCATAAGGGGAGTTTTTTTCTCGATCTGAAATAGTTTTTTTTGCTAAAGTTGAAGTTAAAATTATAATAATAGAAGAAATTAAGAGTGTGAAGGTAGAGATGAGAAGCATGAGGCAAATTATTTTTTCTAAAGTTTAGACTTTTTGATTGGAAGTCAAATGTACTTTATTTATATACTAAAAAAATAAAATATTATCTCCCCCACCAATAAATAAAAATGTAGAGGAATAATCAAACTACATCTACAAAGTGCCAGTATCATGCAGCTGCTTCAAACCCCAGGTGATGGTTTGAAGAAAAGTGACAATTAGAGAGACGGAAAAAACAAATAGATAGGAATGATGTGCCAATGATTACATGTAAGCCATGGAAACCTGTAGCTACAAAAAAAGTAGAACCAAAAGCAGAATCGGCAATAGAGAATGCTGCTTCTATGTATTCATAAGCTTGGAGGGAAGTAAAATAAATGCCTAGGACGACAGTTAATGCTAGGCTTTGAGTAGCTTGAGTGTAGTTGGCTTCTATAATAGCATGGTGGGCTCATGTGACTGTAGCTCCTGATGAGAGTAGGATCGTTGTGTTAAGGAGGGGGATTTGAAAGGGATTAAAAGGCTGGATGCCTAGAGGTGGCCAATAAAGTCCTATCTCAATAGACGGAGAGAGGCTTCTATGGAAAAAAGCTCAAAAAAAAGAGAAAAAAAATAAAACTTCTGAAAGAATAAATAAAATTATGCCTCAACGTAGGCCTACTATAACTATCGATGTATGGAGACCTTGGTAAGTTCTCTCTCGAGTGACATCACGTCACCATTGAATCATGGTTAAAATGATTGCTAAAAATCTAAGTAATAGAAGATTTGTGTTATATTGGTGGAATCATTTTACTAACCCGGTTGTTAGCATCATGGCTCTGATCGATCCTGTAAGAGGCCATGGGCTGATATCTACTAGGTGATAAGGATGGTGACTATGGGATAATGATGACATTAGTTAATCTCTCTTGTATAAAGAGTCCTGAGAATAGCAAACACGTAGGATTGGATAATTGCTACAGCGGATTCTAAAATTAAAAGAAAAATTTGGGATACAATTAAAATAAATAAAATTGAGAGAGAAAGTGAAGGCCCAGTATTTCCTAATAGGGTCAGAAGTAGGTGACCTGCAATTATGTTGGCTGCTAATCGCACAGCTAAAGTTCCTGGGCGAATAATATTTCTAATTGTTTCAATTAAAACTATAAAGGGCATGAGCATGGGAGGAGTGCCTTGGGGCACTAAGTGAGCGAACATATGCTTAGTATGGGATACTCAGCCGAAAATTATTAAAGTTACTCAAAGGGGGAGGGAGAGAGAAAGTGTTATAACTAAATGTCTAGATCTTGTAAATACATATGGTAAAAGACCTAAAAAATTATTAAAAATAATTAATGTAAAAGTACTTAAAAATAGTATAGACACGCCAATGTGCGAAGAGTCAAGTAAGGTTTTAAATTCATTGTGAAGGGTTTGGATAATCTTACTTCATAATAAGGATCACCGAGAGGGAGAGGCTCAGTAAATGAATGGTAGGAATATTAGGCCTAAGAGGGTTGATAGCCAGTTGGTTGAAATTCTAAAAATCCTTGATGAGGGTTCAAAAATTGAAAATAGGTTGCTTATAATTTTCAAAGGTAGGGGGGGAGAGAGTAGATGAGGGGGAGGGAAGAGAAAGCTTTATACGGTTTAATAAAGTAGTTTAATGTAAAGAATAACATTAAAGAAAAAAGAAAAAACATAAGAAGACTTAATCAAAAAAGAGGGGCCATTTGGGGCATTAAGAAGTGCCGAAAAGGCAATTTAAATATGACAAATATATGTTATGAATTAACTAACTTCTGGTCACCAGAAGTATACGAGTACTATAGTAGGTTTAAAAGACCTATACTTATTTTTCAGCCATCGGGTGAGTGATTAATTGAGGATGAGACTCAATTTAGGAATGAATTAATTGAGATTCTTTCAATTATAATAGGTATGAATCTGTGGTTGGCCCCACAGATTTCTGAACATTGGCCTAAGAATAAACCAGGTCGATTGATTAAAAACCTAACTTGATTAAGTCGTCCTGGGACAGCATCGGCTTTTACACCTAAGGAAGGGATAGTTCATGAGTGGATGACATCCGCTGCAGTAATAAGAACGCGAACCTGAGTGTTTATGGGTAGAATAGTTCGATTATCTACGTCTAAAAGGCGGAAGTTGGATGAGGTCATTTCAAGGGGTACTATATACGAGTCAAATTCTAGTTGCAGGAAATCTGAATACTCATATCTTCAATATCATTGGTGGCCAATTGTTTTTAGAGTAAGAGAGGGGTAGTTTACTTCGTCTAAAAGGTAGAGAAGGCGAAGAGATGGGAGTGCAATGAAGATTAAAATAATTGCTGGGATTGTAGTTCAAATTATTTCAATAGTTTGATTTTCTAGTATATTTCGGTTAATAAGTGAGTTGAAAAATAGAGCAAACAAAAGGTAGCCTGTAAAAGTAATAATAAGAATTAAGATTAATATAATATGGTCGTGGAAGAAAATTAATTGTTCTATTAAAGGAGATGCTCTGTCTTGGAAGTATAGATATATTCATGTTGCCAT